TATGCTCTACCATTAAGCTATTTCCGCCAGCTACGTTAGTGGCGAAGCACTACTGAGCAATTCACGCATCACTTGATACGGACGACTTCTGTTTTTCCGCCGGCCTCCCACTCTTGACTTCCGATCGGGCTACGAGCATGAGTAGGTAGGCGGCTAGGGGGGTTTGGGCTGGGAAGGAAGGCCCCCCTTTTTTTCTTCGCGCCAGATGAGATGATGATTAGTGGGTCAGTGTGTGCTCTTGATCACAATCATTAAATTAAAGGGAAGGGGCTGCCCTTTCAATCAATCTCCGGCCGCTCAGTGCTGCTATTGGTGCGAGTTGTAAGGAGTCTTGGTCTCGAGCCGAGCTGGGGCGTGATTTAATTCTCGTAACGGGAGTGAGTGCGCCGCAAGACCAGACAAGTGACTCCCTCGCCTCGCAGCGGCGACATCTGTCTTTTAAGTTAAGTCATTTCCTAAGATGGCTCCTCTTATTCTACGATAATCCAAGCAGCAGCTCCACGAGTCCGCTCGGAACCAGTCGATTCCTGAGCCTCTCCCCTCTCGGTTGGCGTTTGCCAGCCACTAGAGCAAGTAAGAGAACCTACAGTGAATGCACTTAAAGAACCGCAGATTTTGACCGGATTGTACACCTTTGTGTCTGGCTATGTATATGAATGTGCATAAAGAAGGGACGGGGCATCTCTCTCCCTTTTAATAAAAATTTTTTTTGGGGGGGAGAGGGAATAAGATGCAGCGGCACCTCACGAACTTCTTACTGGGGCAGCACCATCCTGTAGGCGCGAGTGTTTAGATGCACGTGTTTTGCCTGCGCAGTTAAGAGAAAAATTGTCCCCAAGGTAGTTTACTTGCTTACTTGTTAGAGTAAGTCAACCCCTTGTGTCTTTCTTGGATATGCTCAGTCCGGGTATAGATGCTATGCCGTGAAATCCAAGAGACTCGATGTATCCTTAGCGCTTCACACTAAGCAAGTAAACTGCCTTCAAGAATATTTTTTCGAAGAAAAAGTTTATATTCAGCCTCCTCCAACTCCAGGCTTCTCTTCTCCTAGGCTTGGTATGGTATGCAAGCTCAAGAAAGCGATTTACGTTACGGCCCCCGACAAGCTAAAGCAGGCACCAAGAGCTAAGAACCAGCCCCTTACTCTTTAAAGTAAGCAAGTAAACTACCTTTTGGAAGAAAATATGATGCGAGGACCCGATCCACCAACTATCTGAAATGTTGGCAAACAGGGCCATAGTAGTGACCAACACTACCTTTTCCTGATCATCATGGCTTTTCCCCTTTCCCTTCTTTTATGGGAACTCAAAACTCAAGTGACCTTTCTTCTTGCAGGACCACTCTATGTTTTTCAGGTCCTTCTGCACTCACTTTGTGCTTTTTCTTCTTTTTAAACATATTCTTTTGCGCAGCATTAGTCTTTTCAGACTGCTGTTCAAATCTCTTTTCAGCTTCTGCCTAAAGAAAATGGTCAGATCAATCATAGTTAAAGGAGGAGTTTCGCGGGAGAGAGTGGTTGTCAAAGACTCAAACGACTTCAGCAGACTTCCCGGTCACTGATCACGATCAGTCATTTTTACTCTCACTGCTACAAATTCTTTTTAAATCTTCTCCATCTTGTCTAAGTGCTGAGACACGCTCGTCCCCTCTTGCATCTTGCTTGGAAAAAACCGTTGCCGAAGAAACTTCATGTTTACCATTGTCACTGACTCATACATTCTCTGTGGAGTCTCCCAGATTTCTCATGCAGACTCAATGTCTCCCACTGAAACTAGTACCTTATCCTTGACCACCATTAGCACAGCTTCGAAGAATAACTTTTTTTTACTGTCTACAACTATGGATGCTGTTCATATGCTTTCTTTTGTTGTTTGGCTATAACAACATCAACTTGATTGAAGAAGCCATTAGCGCCAGATCCGCGGGCTTCTCTTTTCTCAAGAATGAAAAAAAAAGATCCTGTTCTTTGAGAAGCAACTGCATTCTCATCTTCCAAACATCTACGTTTAGAGGTTCCATTTTGCGATGCTTGACAATCGTATGCGTTAATGGAGTAATCATATCAGCAACCATAGATCCAGAAGATTGTATCGCTACCATATCCGCACAAGCTGGGCTCTCATACCAGATGATAACAATCTTTAGCTGAAAGAAAGACAAAATTTCTAGGAATGTGCAGAGCTGAGACCTGCTATTGTTGAGTGGCAGCAAATGAGAAAGACATATAGTTTGCTTCGAAAAACTTTTATATAAAATATATAAAATATAAATAAGTATAAGTAAAGTTTAAAATATGAAAATAGAAAACTCTTTAAGATCACTCCACTCTCTCTAGACAACGGATTTCTTCGACGTGTGCGTATCCTACTCTCATCTCAAAACCCAGCCTCAGAAAAACTGCAGGCTTTCTCTTCATTTGTTTGTGCCCTTTGATTGAGTCCTTTTAAAAGACCCAACAGATCCCCCCAAGGAGCATGTCTAACTACCTGCATCCACAAGACACTGAATTAGCCTAGAGATGGGTGCATCTTTTTGCTATCTCTCACGACCTTTCGGTCCCCTCACTGGAAAATTGGAAGGTCACAAACCGCCCTCTACAGTTGCAAATGTGAAACGGTGGACCCGTGACTATGAAAAATGACTGCTCAATCGAGATTTGAGTCGCCTTGGAGTAAAGCCACATACTCAACAACGTCTCTGTCTGAACTGTGGAATCCCTAAATCGAAACATACTAGAATAACTTCAAACACTGGATCCGCAGATCTACGTGTATTCAAAAATTCTGGTCTTCTTCAATTTCAATCAGGTTCTCAAACCAATCAGGGAACTTCCTTCCAAAGACCAAACCATTAAATCCCACACTATAAAATTTCTGGCGGAACCTTCCGCAGAAAAACCACGCTGAATTTTTTCGATATTTTTAAACTTTTTGTTTCAAAGCGGCGAAACCTCGAGATACTTTTCACTTGTGCGAGTCTGAGACCTTACTTCTGCGACTACTCGACTTTTGTGAGTTCTTATCCCGACAAAATCTCCTTAACTTAAAGTCTCCTCTATCTCAGAGTCTATTCTAAAAAAAAAATTTTTTTTTTATATTATATTTAGATTTTTTGTTTTTATTAGAAGAGAGAAAGGGTACGCTCTCTAGAAGATTTGCTCGGGGCTGTTCACTTTCACTTGGTCGCCTGGTATCTTGAAACCTCTTTGCTTTCGGGGGCAGGAGTGGAAACGTCTGAGAGAGCGCTTCGCGAAAGAATCGTGTGGCGCGGTGAAAGGTTTCCCGTTGGGGTTTCTGGCCCCCCTGGTCTTCACCTAATTGTGGAAGAGGGGAGGTGAGTTGAGCATCCACTCTCTCTCGCGCCTTTCTTTCAGCTTGTTCCTGTTCGTCTATTCGGGACGGGCAGGCAGCCCACATACATGAAGAGAAGAAGAAAAAAGGGGGGGTTACTTGCTTAGTGCTTGCGCTAAGCAAGGCGGTCGAAGAAGGCCACAAGTAGAAGCAACCGATGCTTTGGTCATTCAGTTGACTCCTTGCTGCCAGTCCGTGCTTGCTGTCATGCTGGCAAAAGCAGGGGTTTCGGCCGGTTTTACCTACTATTGGATTTGAACCAATGACTCTCGCCGTATGAAAGCGATACTCTAACCGCTGAGTCAAGTAGGTCAAGCTGAGTCAAGTCAGAGAAAATAGACCCATATAAGAGAAAGCCGCGCAACCTGAATTCCCCTTACTATACAGGAGGGCGGAGCGCTAAGAAAGAGAAAGCGTTATCACTATACGAAATGAAGCAGCGGCTAGCACGCTAAGATCAACCACTTGGAGAACGCGAAGCCTTTTTTTCTCGGTCGTCCTTCTCTAGGTACAAAAAGGAATTTACGGGATATCTCCAAAATTCGATGTACTTCTTCAAGTGTGGGACACATCTCATGTTTGCCGAATCTAAAAACCATCGTCTTTGCATCCCAACACTTCACTGCGGCTATGATCGGATCCCAGTGTTGGTTCACTTTTTATCCTCCACCAAATCTTCTGAGCTCCTGTTCTCAATGATGTTAAGCAGCTCTTGATCGCAGCAATCATGCCTTCGAAGGTACGCTTTTTTCATTCAACTGTGCTTGAAAGAGAGAGGATATGATATAAGGTAAGCCCCAATTCCACTGAAAGATTCAATTCAGTCAGCTTGGCTTTTTCTCTAGTTTGCCTTTTTGTCTACCTTCTTTAGTCAATGTCGCATTTCGAGTGCTTGGTTAGATCTCCTAATGGAGAAGATGCGGTGAATCAATCAGTATTAGCTAAGGAAAGCATTCGGGAAGAGAGGAAATCTGTCTTTATAGGAAATTTTTCTTTATAGGGAATCTGTGCCCTTTGTTTGGGTCTGAAAGTGCAAGACTAGCTGGACCCGGACTGACTAATCGCTAAGAGCTCGCCCCGAGTGCTAAGTACGGCATTCAGTAAGAAGTAAGCCAAGTTCAGTGATCCTCGAGAATAAACTATCAGGCGGAGGAAAGAACTGATGACTCACATCCCACAACACAAGAAGGATGGAAAGTCGTGGAATTGATCGAAGTTAGCCAAGTTCTCTTAGCCGTTACGTTAGGGTGACTCGAGAAAGCTTGAAAGAATAAGATACGTAGAGCGTGAACCAAGGTTCATAGGCGGATCAAAGTAGAATCTTGCAGATCCTAGTTCGCTTTCTAATCGCTTTCGGGACCAGTCTTCAATGGCATGAAGCTTTAGTGGCATAGAATTGGCTGCCTGATCGGACAGATGAAAGGAGAACTATCTGGTGAGGCATCTGGATTTGATTCGGGTCGGTTAAAGCTTGAAAGGGAGTTCGTGGCCTACTAGGAGTTCTGTTTTCTGAGGACTCATAGAACACCTTATTAATCTTAATTCAACTGTCCTTTCAAGCAAGAGTTGTCTTAGATCAATGAATGAGAAGGAAGAGAGTGAATAGGGCACAGGAAATGAAGTCATCCAGGTTCGGAGCGGGAAGCATGCATTCAGGCTGTGAGGGAAAGTGATTCTCTTAGCTTTAGTCAGCTTGGCTTGAATAAAGCTTTGGTTTCAGGAAAGTAGGGAGTCAGAGCTTTCCGTCATTCAGCAGTGGAATAGTTCCATGGTATTGATCATCCAACCATTGATTGGAATTTCTATCGTGATAAACCGTGATTTGAGCCTATCTATAGCTATAACAGTGTGATTCTATAAGCTAAGCAGATGAGGAGATTCAACAAAGAACCTAACCGTCCTCTCTGATTGACTTCATCAGGAGATCCCTATGGTCTGGTTCACCTTCCCTCTTTCCTTGAAACCGTCGGATCGATATGGTTCATTCCTGGGCTATGCTCTTTCAACAATTGACAGAAGAGGGGGACGGACAAGGATGATCAGACTGTTTGGTTCGGTTCGTCAGAGGTATGGGCATAGAGAATCCGACTATGGAGAGGGAAGTGATTCTCATCTCAATCCATAGAGACAGAGCATTATCGTATGGGGAAAGAGTATGAACGAAAAAATTGCTTGTAGAGATGAATCACATTCCTTTCTGAAATACTATAATATATGTGAGTCGTCTATCTTCACAGCTGGAAATGCGCTCCGAAGGGAATAGCTTTCTCCATTGAATCAGTCTAATGTGGAAATGGAAAGATGTGAAATTCATTCATCAATCTTGTGTTCTTCTGTGTAGCGTACGGTGTCTCGTGCCAAGTGAAAGGAAAGCTGAGCTTGCTCCAAACCATGAGATCCAAGAGAGTGCCCGGTCATCATCATTCCACTCCTTTCTTGGTCTACTTCGGTTACAACTTGATCTACGGTGCGATCAGACCAAGTGCGAGATTGGATCGAGAAAGCAGGAAGGTCAGCCCTTGATTGTTAGATAGATACCGACAGAATATCATAGTTAACAGCTTCTTGATTGCATCCGTGAAAGTTCGAGATTGATGGTTCGAGTTAGCAGGTAGTTCCGGAATAGATAGACAAGAGTGCTTTGTCTCCTCCCCTTTATCTGAAAAGTAGGTGGCTGCTGATGAGCTTCGATAGCCAGTCACCCCGCCCAAGGAATAGAAATAGATTTGTTTTCGTCAGCTCGTTAGCTCGTCATTGGGTCCAGTGAGGCGGATTCCTTTATTTACTATACATATCATATTAACACTCGATGCTTCGCCATGGGGATAACGCCTAGATAGGTGGGGGAGATGCAGCCACAAAGCATGGATTTTGGTCCGATTCATTGAGATCACCAGCCTCGGAAGATAGATATGCAGATGAGCTTTTCCCGTGGTCCGCGGAGGCTGGAATGCATGGAAATGAAGGAATAGGTGCCCTTAGCCCGGTATTCCACCCACTTGAGGGTATGGAAGAAGAGAAAGAGCAGAAGAGCTACGAATAGGATCACTTGGAGCTAGGTGCTTCTCCTGTAGCTGGCTAGTACCTCCTCTATTCCATTTCTCTGTCCTAACCCCCCTGCAAAACCAAAATATCCATTGCTCTCCTGTCCTGGGACGAGGAACGGAATGCATGTTGCTACCTTTTTAGCATCCTCTCGAAAAGTAGGTTGCCATCGGCCAGCATCATAAGCGGGAAGGAATGCAATCTCTTTTTTCCCCGAGTGAGAAGGCGGCGAGAAAACCATTCCTTTCTCCAGTGAAGGGTCCAATCGAACCCACCTGTGCTCGAATCCAAACCCCGTCCAGATGTTTCATCCTTTCCCAGTGGCAAAGAAAGAATCCCCATTTCCAGTACTTGTAAAGAACGAAACCCCTCGAAAAGGAATTCTATCTACTGGTAGCTAAGGAATCGTATGAGAGAAAAGACTGCAAGGTACATCTGGGTTTTAGGGAATAATAATTGTGATCTAGTACTGTTGTTCTGGTTTGAGTTTAGGGAGACGGGTGGGCGGTGCGCGGATTCCGTTTAGGCGAGCGGCAGTGAGGGGAAAGGGGAGTAAGCAAGCTTTAAGAGATAGGGGGATGGGAGCAAAATATGCATTGGTTGTTTCGGAATAGGTTGAGGACGTATGTGAAAGTACGAACACTTTTGCTTTTTCATACGATTTGTAAGACGCTAGTACTGATTCAAAGTACTCCTCATCATTTATTTTTGTCCACCACTATACTATATATAGTTCAAAAAATTTAATGGGCTTGATCCCGGACCCCTGGGGACAAAGAAAGCGGGAGAGACTCGCGTAGTGAGAGAGACTAAGAAAGAGCTAGTTCGGGAGTGCAAAAGGCGGACCACCGGTCAATAGCAAGAGGTAAGGGCACCGGTAACAGAGGACTGAGGCGAGCGTAGTGAGGAGGTTTGCCGAGAAAGAAGGTGCACAGGAAGGTGTCAGGTTGGTGTGGCGTAGTGGAAGCAGAGCAAGAAGGGTGTCAGCTAGGCAATGGTCGTTCGTGATACTGTTCCCTTTGTTTGATCCGCAGTTCCAGCTACAGAGCCAGAGAGAAAGATGTGGGCGTTCATTCAGGCTTCGCTAAGTAAGCAGCTGTCAGACACCGCCTTTAGATATAAATAAAGAGGGCTAATGAGTATAAAGTGAGTGACAAGACCAGACTCAAAAGTGCTAAGTTGTTCATATGCGACCTCCTATCTTTTAGCGCAAGTCTCCGTTGACCAGCGAGACGACGACGATCGTTTTGAGGCCGCAAAGCTCGTTCCCTATTATTGTCATTTCAAAGCGCCTCGGAGCTAGTCATTTCTCATCAGCCGAGGAAGGAAGCATCCGCTTCAAATAGAGTAGTATATCGATCGAAGTCACAGTAAGATGGAAAGAAAGCTACGTGATGAGGCCGATCGCCCCTTAGAAGTGAAGTCCTATTTCAGACTCTTTGAACGGGGAGGAAGTGAAAAGAAATTTTAGAAGTTCCAATTTCGATTAGAAAAGGTTGCTTTGCTTACTCTTCTATTGTTCTGTGGTCTACTCAACGGTTGCCCTAGTCTAGCTAGATTGATGCTCAGGTGATAATACAAAGATAAATAAGAGAAGTGAAGGAGAGGAGATTGGGGCGAGAAGCATATTCTATTTGGTCAAGAAGTACGAATACAAAGGCAGCTTCAGGTCAAGAGAAACTTTAACTTTTAGAGTTATTGGTCTCGAGTTCAGTTCGATAGTCTTGAGAATCTCCAATCGAGTTCCTCTTTTTTATGTTTATGGTCTTTCTCGAGGCGCTGCCTACCTACAAGGCAAGATCAATTGAACCTTCACCTTAAACTGCGTCCAGTCCAAACACAGTCTTGCTCCTATAGCTCTCCTCTCTGGTTGCGCGTTCAACAACTACAACCTTAACACTGCGCTCCGAGGCCGCTTTTGACGCCTCCGGACAACCCTCGCTGCTTCGCCATAGAGTTAGGTAGGCCTCCACAAGCTGCTAAAAGAAAATTCCATCAAAGGTGAAACCCTTACTTTGGGGGCCTTGCCTCATGATTTTCTTGGCAAGCATTTGGCTGTTGACGTGTCCTCCGCACGCACTTGAATGAGCTTGTTCAACAATGTGCGCTCCGGATCGGCGTGAAACGCTAAGGTAGCTTGCTTACTTAGTGCTTGCGCTAAGGGCTAGGGTTGCTTTCTTGGTGACTCTAACCGGAGACTTTTTACCTTGACTCTTTCGGTATCGGTATGCCTTCGATGATTACTGCTTTAATGAATACCCTCTCTTCGGGAAGCGACGAACTCTTCCCTCACCCGAAGGCGAGCGAGTGCATTACGTTGAGTAGGAATTTGGAATAGAATAAGCTGTTGGGAAGAGAATACCACGAATACGCTATTTGGAGAGCGCATGCGGACAATTCGATGAGGACGATTTCTTGCAGAAAGAGAAGAGGGATACCAGACGATTGGGGATTGATTAGATGCGGACGATGATTTGGCTTTTAAAGATGAGAAGGACGATTTGAGAGTGAATCCGCCATTAATTACTCTTGTTACTGTTCTCCAATAGGCTCTTTCGGGTTCAGGTTTGAATGAAGGAATTGAATCCACAGCTATTGAATCAGCTGTTGGCATATCGGCTCTTGTGCACTCATAAGCTCTTGGGAGAGTCCAAAGAACTCCATTATTTTCTTTTCACGAATAAGCTCTTTCCGCTTTTCATTCCTCATGCACTGAGAAGTAGCAAAGCTTTCCTCATGCCAGCGTTCAGTTCCTATTGAGGAAGATCCGCCATTGGTTTCAAAATGAATCTCAGATGTCGATGAATCCCAATCAATCCCTTTCGTACCATCTTATTACTTATTATAGGATGAATCTGATTCACTTCCTGAACCACCAGCGGTTGACTCTGGGCATTTAGTCCTTACTCCTTCCGACAACAGCGCTTACTTCTATGACACCACCACTGGTACCGGTTAGTATAGCAGCTTTTTTGCCCACTTCTCTTACTGATGTGGCATTTGGCCTTCAAAGAGATGATTCAATAGCAGTAGCACCAGTCATGAACCCAAGAGCTCCAACTCGTACTCATAGTTAAGCAGCGGCATGAATATGAGACTAAAGTCCCTCTATGCATCCTACTACTAGCAGCCCCTTCTATGTCCCTTCTTATACAATGCATATGGATCCACGGATGGCATACCCATTCGTACCATCTCAACAGCTCCCTTGCCTTACTTCTTCCTTCCTCTGTTAATTCAATATCTGTCTCGCCTGCGAATCCTTATCCTGATCTGAGATTGCCTGCTATTCCTAACGGAGGCGCTGAATATCGTGACTATTGGGATAACATATGAATATGCCTCTATCAATGTATTCCATTACACCCGGCAAAGTCCTTACTACATGCAGCAGTACGGCGGGCATTAAAACACGAGTTTCGGCGGTCTCTGCTAGAACCCTATTTGAGATAGTTTCAAAGGCCTTCAGGAGCGTAGCCTTTGAATCAATAATTTCTCGCACGCTTGGTTGCAAAGGTCTATAGTCAGAGAGAGGGTGTGGACTTCAATGAAGTATTCTCTCCTTTTGTGAAAGACAGCTCTATTCGCGTCTTGCTTGCCATGGT